GTGACTCTTCTTTTCGACTATAAACGATGGAATCACCCATTACGATATATAAAAAACGATCGATTTGAAAATGCTGTAATAAATGAAATGTCACAATATTTTTTTTATACATGTCAAAGTGATGGAAAACTTAAAATTTCTTTTACATATCTACCCAGTTTGTTAACTTTTTTGGAAATGATACAACGAAAGATATCTTTGAATGAATCGGCACTCGAAATTTTATCTTCTAATAAATTTAAATTATATAATTATTGGATTTATACTAATGAATACAAAAAGAATAAACAAACCAACGAGGCTATAAATAGAATTGAGGCTCTAGACAAAGAATATCCTTTTTTAGATATACTTGAAAAAAAGACTAGATTATGTAATTGTGATAAAAAAAAAGAATACTTGCCTAAGAGATATGATCCTTTCTTTAACGGACCTTTTCGTGAAACAAAAACAAGAAAAAAAAAAAAAAGGTTTTCACCTTTAATTATAAATGAAACCCTTTGGATAAATAAGATTCATGGTATACTTCTTACCAATTCCCGAGAATTTGAACAGAAAATTTCTTATCCATTTGATAAACTTGATAAACAATCATTATTAAAAAAAATAAGTAATTTGTTGACTTTTAATAATTTATATATAGAATTTGCGAAAGAACCAACACCTAATTTAAGTTCGAAAGGACTTATTTTTTTTACGAAAGAAAGTACATTTTTCAATTTTTTATTTCATGTAGTTATGAATAATACCAGTAATAATGAGATTTTAAAAAAAAAATCGAGTGGAGTAAAAGGAATCCGAAAAAAAGTATCCCGCCGGTCATACAAATTAATCGACGAGTTGGAAGAACAAAAAGGTAGAAGTCCATTGGCCGAGAATCGTGGGATTCGCTCAAGAAAAGCTAAACGTGTAATTATTTTTACCGTTAAACATACTACGAATACCGATACTTATGATACTTATACTAAACAGACAAATGATTTTGATCAAGAACAAGCAGAGGAGGCGGCTTTGATACGTTATTCACAACAATCCGATTTTCGTCGAGATATAATCAAAGGTTCCATGCGCACTCAAAGACGCAAAACGGGTATTCGAGAACTGTTTCAAACCAATATACACTCTCTACTTTTTTTGGAACGAAAAAATAATAAACTATATTTTTTTTATTTTGAAATTTATGAACGGATAAAATTAGTTTTTAGAAATGCAATGAAGAAAAATGCAAAACTGAAAATTTCAAATTATAAAGAGGAAGATATAAAAGAAATGGAGAAAAACAAAGAGTACAAAAGAGAAGAAGAAGGGGAGTGGATAAAAATAGAAGAAACTTGGGATACCATTCTATTTGCTCAAGTAATGAGAGGCTACATGTTAGTAACCCAATCCGTTCTTAGAAAATATATTATATTACCTTCATTGATAATAGCCAAGAATATCAGCCGGATGCTATTATTTCAACCCCCCGAGTGGTCCGAGGATTTAAACCAATGGAATAGAGAGATACACGTTAAATGTACTTATAATGGGGTTCAATTATCAGAAACGGAATTTCCGAAAGACTGGTTAACAGATGGTATTCAAATAAAAATTATATTTCCTTTCAACTTAAAACCTTGGTACAGAGCTAAGCCCCGATCCCTTCATAGAAATCCAACAAAAATAAAAAAAGAAGAGTTTTGTTTTTTAACAATTTGGGGGTTGGAAGCCGAACTCCCTTTTGGTCCTCCCCGAAAAAAACCTTCTTTTTTTGAACCCATCTTTAAAATACTAAAAAAAAAAATTATAAAATTGAAAAATATGTTTTTCACATATCAACGATTTATAATAATAAGTAACAAAAGAGCTCATTTTTTACTAAAAGATACAATCAAATTTATTACAAAAAATGAGCTAATAATAAAAACAAAAAACCTGCCAAAAGAAAAATTTAATTTTAAAAAAAAAGTATATGAATCAAGTCAAACTAAAAAAGAAAAAAATTCTATGATAAAAAATAAGATAATTTATGAATCATCTATTCAAAAAGAATCAAAAAAGGATTTACCGACAGAGAATAAAATTAAAAATCTGATTGATAATCCAAACAAAATAATGTTTATTTCAACTATTAAAAAGCTACTTAATAATAATAAAAATTCACATATTTTGTTTGGATTATCTTACTTGTCACAAACATATATTTTTTATAAATTATCAAAAATAAAAATTATTTATTTGGATACGTTAAGATATGTACTTCAATATTCCGGAAAGTCTTTTTTTCTTAAGAATGTAATAACGAAGTCTTTTATAACACAAGGAATCTGTCATTGCGATTCAAAATTAAGATATAAAAAACTTTGGAATTATGAAAAAAATAAATGGAAAAACTGGCTAAAGGGTTATTATCAATATGATTTATCACCAACTATATGGTCTCAATTAGTACCACAAAAATGGAGAAACAGAGTCAATCAGCATTCTACAATTAAAAAAAAAGATTTAAACAAAGAATATTTATATGAGAAATCTCCATTAATTCATCAAGAAAAACAATTCGAAAAAATTTTAGTGTCGGATCAAAACTTAAATTTTAAAAAACACTATATATATGATCTTTTATCATATAAATCTATTAATTATGAAACTAAGGCAACTCCCTCCTCTATTTATATGTATGTATCGCCATTACAAGTAAAAAAAAAAAGTACTTTTTTGAATTCTAACACAGATAAAAAAAAATCACTCGATATGGTAAGGAATATCCCTATCAATAATTTTTTCAAAAATTCTCGACGATACGATAATATTAAAAATATGGAGAAAGGATTGAATATCAAATATTTCGATTGTAAAATTATTTCTTTAAAAAAAAAAGTAGATATTTTTTATAATAAAAGTTTTTTTTATCTTACAATTTATCAAAAAAAAGATAATGAAATATTAAATGAGTCCATATTGAATATGGAACTTTGGTTCTTACAAAAATTTGTACTACTTTACAAAGATTATAAGATTAAACCTTGGGTTATACCAACCAAATCACTTTTTTTTTATTTTAATGAAAATGTAAAAAAAAATAGAAACATTAATCAAAGTAAAAAAAAACAACAAAAGAATAATACAAAGACCGAACTAGATATCTTCCTAAAAAGACATTTTTTTTTTCAATTGAGATGGGATAATCTTATGAAGCAGAAAATGATCAATAATATTAAAGTATATTGTCTTCTACTTAGGCTACTAAATCCAAAAAAAATTGCTTTATCTTCTATTCGAAGAGAAGAAATGAGTCTGGATATAATGTTTATTAAAAAAAAATGGACTTTTACCAAAGCGATGAAAAGAGGAATATTAATTCTTGAACCGATTCGTCTGTCTGTAAAAAAAAACAGAAAATTTTTTATTTATCAAATTGTAAGTATTTCATGTTTTTTTAAGAGTAAGCGTCAAACTAATCAAAGAAAAAGTATATATATTGATAAAACCAAAATGAAAAAATCAACTGCACAACATCAAAAGATAGATAGAAATACAAATTTTGATAATTTATTTGTTCCTGAAACTATTTTGTCACCCAGACGTTGTAGAGAATTTAGAATTAGAATTTGTTTCAATTTAAAAAAATATAAAATATTTTGCAATAATGAAAATGTAAAACACTGCGGTATTTTAGATGAAAACAAATATTTTGATAGCCAGAAAAAAAATTTTAATTTAATTAAAATTTTTTTTTGGCCTAATTTTAGATTAGAGGATTTAACTTGTATAAATCGATATTGGTTTGATACCAATAACGGTATTCGTTTCAGTATATTAAGAACACATATGTATCTGCAATTGAAAATTCGTTGATGATATATTTTTATATATTATATGCGATCTTATTCAGTATATATAATATATAATATATCTTATTCTATTCTTACTATCTGATTCTGATAATCTGATTCTGATAAAATATATAAATACACAGTCTTACATTCCGTTATTAAACATAATAAATACTATAAATTTAAAACAAAGTTTCGTAAAATTTTTGAATACAAGAATGATGGAACATCTTTTTGGATTCCTATTTAAAAAAAAAATTGCATAATATCTTTTTGTTAAAAAAAATTTAAACAATTTTATTTTTTTAGTATTAATGATATAATTAATAAAAACAAAATTCACATGTTGAAAAAACATAGGGGTAGAATTCTTGTTGCGGTAAAAATAAAATTTATTTTAGTTATTTATATTATAATTTATATAATGTATATTCGTGAATAAAAAACATGTTATAACTTGAATAGTTTTTTATAATTTTCTAAAACCTTTAGTTATATATGAATATAGAAAAGGTAGATTGATTATTCAAATTTTATTTTGATAAAAGTATCAAAGTATCGTTGATTCATCTGGTATTTAAATATATGATTTATTTACAAGTTTATTAGATCGAAATTTTATGATGTTTGACAATTTAAAAATACAATGTCGCATTCAGTAAAGATTTATGATACATGTATCGGGTGCACTCAATGTGTCCGAGTATGTCCTACAGATGTATTAGAAATGATCCCTTGGGACGGCTGTAAAGCCAAGCAAATTGCTTCTGCTCCAAGAACGGAGGATTGTGTCGGTTGTAAAAGATGTGAATCCGCTTGCCCAACGGATTTCTTAAGCGTTCGTGTTTATTTATGGCATGAAACAACTCGCAGCATGGGTCTAGCTTATTAATAGTTGATAACTTAAAAAATTGTCACTTAATTTTTATTAACTCTATTTAGTCTATTTAGAATAAGTTTATAAAAAGCATATATAATTTAGATAATTTAGTGATGAATTCTGTTAGTAGAAGAAATCTCATAAAAAGTTCATCTAGTAAATTCTAATCCTGTTCCAGAATTCATCACTATATATCATAATTGATATCAGACTAAATAGATATTTTTTACGAAGAATACCTTATTAATTTATTGATTTTGTTATTTTCGTATGAATTAAAAATTCATACGAAAATTTTAACAAAA